ACAGTCTTTTTGATCGGTACCGTAGTAGCTCTTTGGTTAGGTATTGGAGCAACATTACCTATTGATAAATCCCTAACTTTAGGTCTTTTTCAAATTGATTCAACTGTTAAATACCATGATGTAGGTATCTAGGAAAGATTTACTTTGAAGTGATTATTCCCTAGAGACATTAATTTAATTTTATTATGATCCATTCCGGGAAAATACGGATCGTGCCAAAGATTAAAAACTAATTTTATTCTTTTTTTCTTTCTAATTTTTTTTCTATTATAAAAAGAAGATGAAATAATTACAATGGATTTAAAATTAAAACTTATTCTTAGATAAATCAATTGCGAAATACTTCTGTAGAGTGTCCAATATCTGTTTTACATCTTCTATTCGAAAAAATTCAATTCTCATAAGATCCTCTTGACTGTTATTCAAAAGGTCCGATAATGTATGTATATTGGACCCTTTGAGACAGTTATAGGTCCTGGAAGGCAATTCTGATTGGTCAATAAAAATACATTTCAATGGAATTCCTTTTTTGTTTTTCTTTAGATTAGTTAATCTATCTTGAAAGGTAAAAAGGGGTAGAGGAAACCAGTTTTTATTTTCTTCGAAATTAATGTCCTCTTCCTCCGCATGTAGAAAAGGAATAAATAAATCAATCAAATTACGAGAAGCTTCATAAAGTGCTTCCTTAGGAGTTAAACTTCCATTCGTCCATATTTCTAGAAAAAGTATCTCTTGTTTTTCATTCCCATTCCCATAAGAATGAATACTATGATTCGCATTTCGAACAGGCATGGATACAGCATCTATAGGATAACTTCCATCTTGAGAGTTATTTGCGGATTTCATACGATATCCGCGATCTCTCTTGATTTTTAATTCAATACACAAATCAATTGATTCCGTCAGGTTAGCTATATGTTGTGTCGTGTCAACTATTTCCACGTAAGGTGGTGAGATGATATCTTGAGCGGTTACGTATCTAGGCCCCCTGACGCAGATGGATGCGTCTATAACTCCATACAGATTACTTCTCAATATAATTTCTTTCAAATTTAGTAAAATTTCATGTACTGATTCTTCAATACCTACTATCGTAGAATATTCATGTGCTACTTTCTCAGATTTTGCACGTGTGATACATGTTCCTTCTATTTCTCCAAGTAAAGCCCTTCGCATGGCAATACCTATGGTATCGGCTTGACCTTTCATAAGCGGGGACAGAATGAAACGACCATAATAAAGACGCTTACTGTCTACTCTTGATTCAACACATTTCCACCGTAGTGTTCGAGTGGATCCTACTACTTCCTCTCGAACCATACTATAATAAGTATTATTATAATATTTGATCAGATCATTGAATCATTTATTTCTCTTGAACTCTGTTTAATTCTTATTTCTACACACGTCTTTTTTTAGGAGGTCGACACCCATTATGTGGCATAGGTGTTACATCACGTACTAAACTTAATAGTATACCACTTCTACGAATGGCTCGTAATGCTGCATCTCTTCCGAGACCAGGGCCCTTTATCATAACTTCTGCCCGTTGCATACCCTGATCCACTACTGTACGAATAGCATTTACCGCTGCGGCTTGAGCAGCATAGGGTGTACCTCTTCTTGTGCCTTTGAATCCAGAAGTACCCGCGGAGGCCCAAGAAACCACCCGACCTCGTACATCTGTAACAGTTACAATGGTATTGTTGAAACTCGCTTGAACATGAATAACTCCTTTTGGTATTCTACGTCCATTCTTACGTGAACCAATACGTCCATTCCTACGTGAACCAATTCTTGGTATAGCTTTTGTCATATTTTATCGTCTCATAAATATGAGTCAGAAATATACAGAAAGAAAAGATACGGAGATATCCATTTCATGTTAAAACAGATCTTTTATTCTTACATGGGTCCTCCCCTTTAGAAAATAAAGTTCTTTTTTAGAAAGATTACCCTTGTCTCTGTTTATGTCTCGGATTGGAACAAATCACTATAATTCGTCCGCGCCTACGGATCAGTCGACATTTTTCACAAATTTTACGAACAGAAGTCCTTATTTTCATATTTCTTATTCCTTACCTTAATTCTGAATCTACTCTTTTGAAGAAAATAAGTTTCTTGAATATTTTTTTTTTTAACTTCGAATTGTGTCCCCATGAAAGGAATGTTTAAAAAATCACCTAATCGTTCGAATCTTTGTTGCGAAGTCTATAAATTATACGTCCTCTGGTTGAATCATAACGACTTACTTCAATTTTTACTCTATCTCCTGGTAGTATCCGTATAAAACTGCGCCGGATCCTCCCTGAAGCATAACCTAGAATTAGATCTTCATTATCTAAACGGACCCGGAACATACCGTTGGGAAGTGATTCAGTAATTAAACCTTCATGAATCAATTTTTGTTCTTTCATTCCAGGTAACCCCCTTGAAGTATCAACTAATGAAGGAAGAGGTATATAACTCACTTTTCCTCTCTATTTCACAAATGGGAAGTTAGAGATAAAATTAGGATACCAGAGGAGGAGGATCACCATATATAACACAAAATTTCTCCTCCAATTCTTTCTAGTCGAGCTTCTCGATCTGTCATTATACCTTGAGAAGTAGAAAGAATTACAATTCCCATTCCACCTAAAATCTTAGGAATTCGTTGATAGTTGGAATAAATTCGTAAACCGGGTCGGCTGATACACTTTAAAACGGTTCTATATATTCCTTTCCTAGTCTTTCTATGTCGCAGGGTTGAAACCAAGAAATATTTGTTATTTTCCCGATGTTTCCGAACATTTTCAATAAAACCTTCTCGTAGAAGTATTTTAACAATGTTTTCGGTGGTATTAGTAGATGTTATTCGAACAGTTCCTTTTTTATTCATGTCAGCATTTCTTATAGAAGTTATTATATCGGCAATAGTGTTCCTACCCATAACGAACTATAATTTTTTGTGCCTCCTAATTTTGATATAATCAACATGTTTCCTTTTTTCTTTATTTTTTTTTTTTTATTATTAAATTTTAAAAAGTATATGCGTGAGACACAATCTATTAATTTGATCTATTTCAGATAGCCTACTATATCATAGTGTCATCTACTAGTATTTATAATACCTCGGGAGCTAATGAAACTATTTTAGTAAAATTCAACTGTCTCAATTCCCGAGCGATCGCACCAAAAACTCGAGTTCCTTTTGGATTTCCTTCTTGATCAATGACGACCGCTGCATTGTCATCATATCGTATTATCATACCGTTGTCACGTTTGAGTTCTTTACATGTACGTACAATTACAGCTCTAATGATTTCTGATCTTTCTAGAGGCATATTTGGCACTGCTTCTTTGATTACAGCAACAATAACGTCACCAATATGAGCATATCGGTGATTACCAGCTCCTATGATTCGAATACACATCAATTCTCGAGCTCCGCTGTTATCCGCTACATTCAAAAGGGTCTGAGGTTGAATCATATATTTTTTATTTGAATCTGTTATTTCAATGCAAAGGATGAAGGAAAAAAAGAAATATTGTCCGTCCAGAATAAACCTGCGGTTGTTTTTTCATCCTCAATATCCCTTTTGTTTAGTTCTACATCCCTATCGTGAAATAACAAATTGAGTTCGTATAGGCATTTTGCACGCAGCTATTTCAATAGCTGCTCTGGCTATAGTTTCTGATACTCCGCCCATTTCATAAAGTATTCGACCCGGTTTAACAACAGATACCCAATATTCGGGGGATCCCTTTCCCGAACCCATACGTGTTTCCGTAGGTCTTACTGTAACAGGTTTGTCGGGAAATATACGTACCCATATTTTTCCACCACGACGCGCATATCGTGTCATTGCTCTCCGCCCCGCTTCTATCTGTCTAGCTGTGATCCAAGCGGGTTCAAGCGCCTGAAGAGCGTATCCGCCGAAACAAATATGATTGCCTCGATAAGATATTCCCTTCATTCTTCCTCTATGTTGTTTACGAAATCTGGTTCTTTTGGGGTTATAGTTGATGGTTGTTTCTTAATTCCATCTCTATTGCAGAACCGGACATGAGAGTTTCTTCTCATCCAGCTCCTCGCGAATGAAACGATTCAATAATATTACAGATACGCATGTATAATTATTATAAATATAATAATTATTATATTTATAATAATTAATATAAGTAATTATAAGTAATGAATGGCATTTATTGATATTTAATTTGTTACATATTTAATTTGTTACAAAGGAAGATGTATATACAAAATATACAGCTAGACGTGTATATTATTAGATATAGAATTAGATATAGAAAATATAAAAAATGCTTCTTTTTTTAGAATATAACGTAGAATATAATGAATCCTTATTTTTACCTCTATCGAATCGCGCCAAAAATTGTAATCCAATAAATAAAGATTTCGCGGGCGAATATTGACTCTTTCATTCGTAGTGTCAGTCAATTCATGACACCTCTCAGAATAAATCAATTTTTTCTTGGTTCGTTCCGCCATCCCACCCAATGAATTATTAGGATTCGTTTTCAATAGAATCCTATGCAGTCACAGGTTTCGTCGTTCCCATAGCTTCTCCATTAATGGTTAGGCCTGAACTCTGCAATGGAGCTTCCGGCAAAATTCGTTCCCGAGTCAATCTCCTCAGTTTTTATTAACCCGAGGCTCTTTATTCTTTATTATTTTTTTTTTTTTTTTCTTTTTTTTTATATTATTTTTTTTATTTATATTTCATTTATATATTTATATCAGTATTGATTATATCAGTATTAATGCTTTATCACACTGCCTTTTATGAGTTGATTCATAGACCATACATATTGGAATCATATATCATTGATATTTTTGTTCTCTCTTTCTATCATCCTTCCATTTATCCACATCCCTTTATTTTTGCTTCACAGCCCATAATCAGATTTCTTTTTTATGGAAAAAATTTCAGTTGCTACAACTATATGAGCGATCCACCCATATAGTGACTGTTTCTTGGGATCTTGACAATACG